GAACTTTCGACTTATGATCGTCACGAATTGAATTATAATCAAATTGCTTTGGGTCGTTTACCAATGTCAGTAATTGACGATTATACAATTCGAACAATTTTGAATTCGCCTCAAATAAAATAAAAAATGTAAAAACTCTTTAATTAAAGAGTAATTTCCAATTATCAAGGTTCAATTTGATCTAATCTAAAGGAATGAGTTCTTTATTTTTTTTCTTGGTCAATAACTATAAATTCTGACCAACTCTAAATTAATTGGTTGGTGGGAAGGGCGACTTAATTTGAATTGAACGATATATAATATACGTAATTTTATTTAACGAAATAAATATAGTTTCGAACTAAACGACCCTTTTCTTTCGAGTGAAAAAGGATATTGGTCCACTAATTCTACCTACATCAATTTTAATTTAAACCCAGTCGATTAGAATTTTATATTTCAATTAGGAGCATATAGGATATCATAAAAAATTTCCTGGTCGGGTCAATAAAATCATGAAAAACATTTCGATTTATTTATCTTTAAAATAAAATGGATTTGCCTGGACCAATACATGATTTTCTTTTAGTTTTTCTGGGATCAGGTCTTATAGTAGGAGGTCTAGGAGTGGTGTTATTTACTAATCCAATTTATTCTGCCTTTTCGTTGGGATTGGTTCTTGTTTGTATATCCTTATTTTATATTCCATCAAACTCCCATTTTGTAGCGGCCGCACAACTCCTTATTTACGTGGGAGCTATAAATGTTTTAATAATATTTGCTGTAATGTTCATGAATGGTTCAGAATATTACAAAGATTTGAACCTTTGGACTGTTGGCGATGGGATTACTTCGTTGGTTTGTACAAGTATTTTTGTTTCACTAATTAGTACTATTCTAGATACGTCTTGGTACGGGATTATTTGGACGACAAAATCAAATCAGATTATAGAGCAAGATTTAATAAGTAATAGTCAACAAATTGGAATTCATTTATCAACCGATTTTTTTCTTCCATTTGAACTCATTTCGATAATACTTTTAGTTGCTTTGATAGGTGCAATTGCTGTTGCTCGGCAATGATAAATCTTTATAACCGTTAACAGCAATCAAAATTCAACCCTGTTCTGTGTTATCAAATTCATTTATCTTCAATTCTACTTGAAGACTATAAAAAAAAATTCTTTTTTTATCTATTACCAAATACCATTCTCTTGCTTTGTACTTATTATAGTAAATCGACTCGTTTGAATTGTTGTTCATATTGAAATGAATCCAAATTAATAAGGAGCTGGTCAATGATACTCGAACATGTACTTGTTTTGAGTGCCTATTTATTTTCTATCGGTATCTATGGATTGATCACGAGCCGAAATATGGTTAGGGCCCTTATGTGTCTTGAACTTATACTGAATGCAGTTAATATAAATTTCGTAACATTTTCGGATTTTTTTGATAGTCGACAATTAAAGGGAGATATTTTCTCAATTTTTGTTATAGCTATTGCAGCCGCCGAAGCCGCTATTGGGTTAGCTATTGTTTCGTCAATTTATCGTAACAGAAAATCAACTCGTATCAATCAATCGAATTTATTGAATAAATAAAATGAATAAATTAAGTAATCTCAATTATAGAAATTAGACTATTCATCAATTTAAATTATCATCAACTTCAATTAGTATGAATTGAAATCAGCATAGTATGTATGATACGTAGATTTGAGAAAAAAGTACAAAATCAAAGTATCTTGGCCCAATCTCATGAGTCGATCCAGAATTAGATTGATTGGAAAAATTCTGGTAAAATCATTGATTCGTCTGGTGTCTAAATATACGATTCATTTATAAGTTTACTAGATCGAAAATTTATGGCATTCAAAAAGTTCTAGATCCAATGTCACATTCAGTAAAGATTTATGATACCTGTATAGGATGTACTCAATGTGTCCGAGCCTGCCCAACAGATGTATTAGAAATGATACCTTGGGATGGGTGTAAAGCTAAGCAAATTGCTTCTGCTCCAAGAACAGAAGACTGTGTCGGTTGTAAGAGATGTGAATCCGCCTGCCCAACGGATTTTTTGAGCGTTCGAGTTTATTTATGGCATGAAACAACTCGAAGCATGGGTCTAGCTTATTAATACGTTCCAGAAAAAACCACTTAAATCCATTTTGAATACAGTTGATTTTTTTTTTACCGACAAAAACCCGTGCTCAAAATAGAATAATAATATTATTCTATTTTCGATTTTTGAGCACGGGTTTTTTTGTCCAAGTGTATCTTGTCTTTACCACGAATGATTTTCCTTGGTTAACAATAATTGTAGTTTTGCCGATATTGACGGGTTCTTTTATTTTCTTTCTACCTCATAGAGGAAATAAAGTAATAAGGTGGTATACTATATGTATATCTATCTTAGAGCTTCTTTTAACAACCTATACATTCTGTTCTCATTTCCAATTGGACGATCCATTAACCCAATTAGCAGAGGATTATAAATGGATCAATTTTTTTGATTTTTATTGGAGATTGGGAATAGATGGACTTTCTATAGGACCCATTTTACTGACGGGATTTATTACCACTTTAGCTACTTTAGCGGCTCGGCCAATTACTCAAGATTCCCGATTATTCCATTTTCTGATGTTAGCAATGTACAGCGGTCAAATAGGATCATTTTCTTCTCGAGACCTTTTACTTTTTTTCATCATGTGGGAGTTAGAATTAATTCCCGTTTATCTACTTCTATCCATGTGGGGGGGGAAGAAACGTCTCTATTCAGCTACAAAGTTCATTTTGTACACTGCGGGAGGGTCCATTTTTCTATTAATAGGAGTTTTGGGTATTGGTTTATATGGTTCTAATGAACCAACATTAAATTTTGAAACATTAGCTAATCAATCGTATCCCGCGGCACTGGAAATAATATTCTATATTGGATTTCTTATTGCTTTTGCTGTCAAATCGCCGATTATACCCTTACATACATGGTTACCAGACACCCACGGGGAGGCACATTATAGTACCTGTATGCTTCTAGCTGGAATTTTATTAAAAATGGGAGCCTACGGGTTGATTCGGATCAATATGGAATTATTACCCCACGCCCATTCCCTATTTTCTCCCTGGTTGATTACAATAGGCGCAATACAAATAATCTATGCAGCTTCAACATCTCCGGGTCAACGTAATTTAAAAAAAAGAATAGCCTATTCCTCTATATCTCATATGGGTTTCATAATTATTGGAATTGGCTCTATAACCGATACGGGACTCAATGGAGCCATTTTACAAATAATCTCTCATGGATTTATTGGTGCTGCTCTTTTTTTCTTGGCAGGAACGAGTTATGATAGAATACGTCTTCTTTATCTCGACGAAATGGGTGGAATGGCTATCCCCCTTCCAAAAATATTTACGATGTTCAGTATCTTATCGATGGCTTCCCTTGCATTACCGGGCCTGAGCGGTTTTGTTGCAGAATTATTAGTATTTTTTGGAATAATTACCAGTCAAAAATATCTTTTAATGCCAAAAATACTAGTTACTTTTTTAATGGCAATTGGAATGATATTAACGCCTATTTATTTATTATCCATGATACGCCAAATGTTCTATGGATACAAGCTATTTAATGTTCCAAACTCTTATTTTTTTGATTCTGGACCGCGAGAGTTATTTGTTTCGATCTCTATCCTTCTACCAATAATAGGTATCGGTATTTATCCGGATTTCGTTCTTTCATTATCAGTTGACAAGGTGGAAGCTATTATATCTAATTATTTTTATCGATAGGTTTCAGGAAAAGAAAAAAAGAACAAATCAAAAAGCAATCCTATTATTTTGAATATTGTTCGTTGTCGAATGAGAAAGAAGTCTTTTTTCTCTTAAGCTTATTTTTTCTCTTAAGCTTAAGTGGGATTTTCTCTTAAGTTGTTTTAAGTTAAGTAAAATGAATTGGAATTGTAACCAGATAGATTTGGCCTTTGTGAGAACCATTTGAATCAAGTAGTGTAGTGATTCAAATGGTTCTCGACAGTTTATGTCTTATCTTATATTCTTACTTAATATAGAATATTTATTATTTATAATATAGAATATATAAATATCGTATATATTCTATCTTTGTATTCGTCAGGATCTTTTTTTTTTTTAATTTAATTAGATGTTAATGTAAATTAAATGAACCATAACTATGTAACCCTATTCCTAATAAATTGACCCCAAAATAGCATATCCAAATGATAAGAAAGCCCATAGAAGCCACAATTGCAGAATTTATACTTTCCAAATTTTTAGTTGTTCGAGTATGTAAATAAATCGCAAATATGGTCCAAGTAATAAATGCCCAAGTTTCTTTTGGGTCCCAATTCCAATAGGATCCCCATGCCTCATTAGCCCATACTGCTCCTGAAAGAATACCTATGGTTAAAAAGATAAACCCTAAACTAATAATACGATAACCCCAATGATCTAATTGTTGAATCAGTTGAGCCTTGTAATAATTTCTAGAAGAAAAAAAAGAAGTGCTTAGTAAAACCTTCTTTCTTTCATTCATGTATTGGATCTCGCCAAAGAAAAATGATTCATTTAAAAAATTATTGTTTTTACTAAAAATCCTTAGAACTTTTCGAAATGTAATGACTAAGAGAGCTACTGATAATAATGATCCACATAAAAGAGCTGCATAGCCCAATACCATCATACTTACGTGCATCATTAACCAATGGGATTGGAGAGCGGGTACTAATATTTCTGATTGATGCATTTCAGTTAACAGACCTGAAGTAACAAAGACTTGGGTAAAAATAGTAGTTGGTGCAGTTATCGCCCTTAAATAATTTTTCTCTTTTTTAACATATGGAACCATATGAATAATGGAGAAACTCCATGAAAGAAAAATTAATGATTCATATAAATTACTTAATGGGAAATGGTCCGAATAAATCCAACGAGTGACTAATAATCCTGTTATACAGAAAAAGGTCGCTATCATCCCTTTTTCTGACGAATCATATAGTCCTATGATTTCATCGACCGATAAGCTTATCAAATAAATTGTAATTACAATTGAAACGATCGAAAAGGATATATGAGTTAATATATGTTCTAAAGTAGAAAATATCATAATTAAAAAAAAAAGGGGGGGGGGGGGTACAAAATTATACGGAATTGAAATTAGGAATTGAATTCATTATAGGACTTATTATATCTCTTTTATAAGATGCCATGCCGCCACTCGGACTCGAACCGAGATGCTCTAGCACTGCTTCCTAAGAGCAGCGTGTCTACCGATTTCACCATAGCGGCGTAGGGTATTTGAAATAATAATAATCCATTTTTAGTTAATCGTCGAGATTGAAGGAGTCAATTCAATATTTTTTTTGAATTCAAATTAATGAGAAAAAATCGTTTCCTTTCAATATTCAATATAAATAGGCATTGAAAGATTCCAATAAAAATCTTTATTATGCTTTTCTTGATAATAAGATTAAGATATTTTATTTAACAGAGGACATTTTCGTAGTTTTAGTTTAGGCTCTATAAAAATGGAAATCCTGTAACTAAAGAATTAGGTCTTCAACCCAAGCATATAATTTTAAAAAAAGCTCTTTCATATTTGCATTTGTGAATATTTTTGAAAAATTCATTTATCATTTTTTTTATGAATCTAAACTAAAAAATGCATTTCTTCAATGAACAAAAAATTCTTTTTATGGATCATAGTGCATAGTGTGACATCCAAGGAATTATGTAACTATTTGTAGAACTTTGTATTAACCCTTAAGTTCTTTTTTGTCCTGTAGAAATTTTTATTTAGGATTTAGTAGACCAATTAAATATTGGTCTAAACATCTTGTCTAACAAAAAAATTTTTGATTTTCTATATCATAATTATTACTAATCTACCGTAAATGAAAAAATTCTTTGTAAAAATGAGAATTAATTATAAAGATTGATCAATCTTCCTTTACAAGCATAGGATCCCTTTTTGACCGCTCAAAATTGACACATTATCCTTCTATAATACCTACCTAAATGAATAAAAAAGAGGACTTTTCTCAAAGGAGTTGGGAATATATTCTATACCGAGTCAGAAAAATAATGATTCCAAAAGTTACAAAACCGTTTTTTTTTAACTTAGTCAATTAATTTCAACGATCTTTTTTTGATTTTGATTTTTCCTAAAGATCTTATATCTTCTTTTATGTAGAAAAAAAAAAGAAAACTTATTTATTGTTGTCACAAGTGAACCGATGGGGAAAAAAAGAATCCCCATTCGGAAATGAAAAAATATATTAAAAAAGGGGGTACCATTTTCAGATTTAGATTATTTAATCTAGCGTTTGATTATTTATTTGTCGTACAAAAAAACTTTTTGAATTCCCGGTTGAAAGAGACTTTGCTAATGAAAAAGCTTTCAACGCTGCCCAATATGCCTTTTTTTTCCAAATATTTTTACGAATACGTTTTTTTGATATAGAAGTACGTTTTTTTGGAACTGCCATGAAAAATTTAAAAAGTTATTCATTTATATAGTTGGATGTGAAAGACATCTATTGTTCAAACAATTCAAATTTTTCTTTTTTTTCCAGATATTGTATAGAATAAAAAAAAATTGAAAAACAAAACTTTAGAATTTGTGTTTTTTTTGATATCCCTGTCCGTTTTTGGCCTGCTATATTTTATTTATACCGGTAATAAAGCAGGTAAATAGATTGAAAGGTTTCAAAACCCAATCCTTAGCCCCCTAATTCAAAATTACTTTCATTTTTTTTTGCTATTAAATTGATCAAGCTCAAAAGAGCGAGTACGCATAATTTGAATGAAACTAGTAGTTAATCAAAAAGGATACATGATTTTAGAAAGGTTATTTTAGTAATTCTCCTTTTTCTTTTAAGTCGATTTCTTTTTTATGTTATGACAAGAAAAATGTCGAATATCATATTCTTTCCTACAACGAAAGATGTCTTCCAGTCCAATAAAAGACAATCGCTGAGTTCCCCAATGAATTTTTCAATAAAGGAACCAAAAAAAGTTCTTTAGAGTCAAGTTATGGGCCATCCTATTATTACTATTATATTAGTCATAGCAAAATAATGTAATGTATTAAGTAGTCTATTTTGGTCTAATTCTTTTTCTTTGCTCTATAAATATAAATTATCGTAATACGTAATATTAATTGAAATTTTTTTGTATCTTCCTAAAAATCTTACTTAATATAGTTTAATATATTAAGAAAAAAATTTGTAATCGTAACTTGGTTACATTCATATCATTTGACCAATTCTAACTTCTTGATTTGAATATTTGAAGTATTAAAAAAAAGATTGAGAATAATTAAGAATAGAAAATTTTATTTAAGTTTTCCATATCTTGATTTTTTATTGAACCTAAAAAGGTGATAAGAGCCGGTGAATCAGAAATAATTAATTAAGAATAAAACAAGAATAAAAAGGTTTTTTTATTATGGAATATACATATCAATATTCATGGATTATACCTTTCATTCCACTACCAG